TTGAAATATAGTATCTTTTTTCTTTTACGTACTTTTTTCAATCTACCTTACCATTTGTAACTTTTCTACTACAATACCAAGGTAAAAGATGCACCGACTCATAGTCTGTCCAATCTCTTTCGATGTTGTATTGTTGGCGCCTATTCTAAGAAATCCAAAAACTTTGAATTAGTAACTTTTCTGTTATTCGAATCGACTCGTAATCTTCAACCAATTATGCGCTTCAATATAATTACCGGGAGTCAGTGATCTAGCTTGGTTCCAAAATGAGAATAGATCTGCTTCTCTATGAATTCTGAGAATCAGTAAGATCCTTTTTTTTTTTAACAGAATCTTTAAAATACCTAAAATAGGAATCCACGTAGTCAGAAAAATAGGACTCGAAGTATTCATTAAAGTACTTTTCATCGTAGGACTTCAAGTATTCATTAAAGTACTGGTCAAAGTCGGACTCGAAGTATTCATTAAAGTACTTTTCATCGTAGGACTTCAAGTATTCATTAAAGTACTGGTCAAAATAGGACTCGAAATTTTTGATGCAAGTACTTTTCATCGTAGGACTTCAAGTATTCATTAAAGTACTGGTCAAAGTCGGACTCGAAGTATTCATTAGAGTACTTTTCATCGTAGGACTTCAAGTACTCATTAAAGTACTGGTCAAAATAGGAATAGGACTTCAAGTCTTGATTAATGTAATCGTCCCAATACTTTGCCCAAAAAGAGTCCCATTCACTATCCCAGAAGTTAATCGCTCTGAGTATTTTCTTTTTTTTTTTTGCTTCTTTTTTTTTTTTTGCTTCTTTTTTTTTTTTTTTTTCCTCTGTCAATTTTTCTTTTACCTTTTTACGTTTACGGTGCAAATTCAATAATTCACTTAGAATACCTTTTAAAATATTCCGCGGTACAATTGAATCAAATGCACCTTTGTCGAATAAGTATTCGGTTTCTTGTGAACCCTCAGGCACTGTCGTATTCAAGGTTTCCTCAATGACTCTTTTACCAGCAAAGGCTATATAGGCATTGGGCTCGGCAATAATGATATCTCCCAACATAGCAAAACTAGCCGTCACACCACCAGTAGTAGGAGAAGTCAGAATTGATATATATACTAAATTGCGATTTGATTTATAATTTGATTTATAATCATGTAAAGCAGACGATATTTTAGCCATTTGCATCAAGCTCAAACTTCCTTCTTGCATCCGTGCTCCTCCGGATGCAGACACTATAATAAGAGGTAAAAAGCTTTTAGTAGCATACTCAATCAACCGAGTTATTTTCTCTCCAACTGCAGATCCCATACTACCTCCCATAAACTGAGAATCCATAATCCCAATTGCTACGGGAATACCGTTTATTTTACCTATACCTGTTTGAACAGCTTCAGTTAACCCCGTTTTTCTTTGATAATAATTGATACGATTTTTATAAGGGTCCTCCTCCGAATGAAACTCAATGGGATCCCTAGAGATGATAGCTTCATTCATAGGATACCAAGTATTTGGATCAATCAAAAGGTCGATTCTTTGTGAACTACTCATTTTAAAATGATATTGACATTGTTTACAAATATTTAGTTGTGACTTCAAAAAGTACTTATAATTTAATTCAGAACAATTTTCACATTGAAGCCACAAATGTCTATATTTTTTAATTCCAGTCAGATAATAATACAAAATATTACTAGGAATGAAAAACTTATCATAACTTTCATCAAAAAATTCAGGATATTCCTCATAAAGGTCATAACTTTCCATAGGTTGAGAAGTTGCATCAACAAGGTCATAAATATCATCATAAAGGTAAAAATATTCAGAAAGCAGAGGTTGTCTATCATCTAAAGGGTCATAACTTTCATCAAAAAGAGAATTCTCACTCCTAGTTAAACCGGAACTATCAAGACAACACTTTTGAGAATCAAGAGAGATGTCAATAGAATTCTTGATGTAATTAGACCTATTATATTTTGTAGAGATAAAAAGACTGTCCCCTTTACTATCCCTATCCCAAACTAGAAACAAAGTCTCATCAGAAAACAAAGTACAAGTTTCTTTTAACATGAATCAATAATCCATAGTACTGTGCTTTGTAGCTCGAATTTGCACTATCGCCCCCACCCATCCGGCGTATGAATTTTTTTTTTTTTTTTTTTTCTATTTTTTATAAAGCTAAAAGTGGCTTTTTTAGATTTAGAGAAAAACAAAGAATCATAGGAACCTATTTTTTTGATTTTTATTTTGTTTGAAATTTTTTGATATTTTTATTTTGTCCGAAAAAACCGAATCTTTTTCGCCCAAAAATGGATCTTCTTTGCTTCTATATTCCCATATGAGATTTGTGTGTCAAAAAAAGAAGATAGAAATGACTAAGGTGAACGAACCAAGATCTTGTTGCAATCTAAATCTAGTCAAAGTTTATAGAATCCATAATCTAATCCAAAACTTTCTAACTATCTTTCTAATATTTCGAATCACATTACACATTTATTTGTACGAGACTCTTGTTCTAGACGTTGATTCGTATTTTGTTCTCACTCTCTTTTTTTTAAGTGAATTTAGAATTTAGTTTAAACCCGAATTCTTATGAGGTTCAATCCCTTTTTCTTAGTTCGCCCGATTCGATTCTAAAAAGAGTAAGGTAAAGAGAAATAGAGGAGCAAAAAAGATTAGTCACAGATACTTTCTTCTATCTGGAATCTTCATTACCCCCCCCTTCCTATGGGACTATTTAATAAGAACTCCAAAAGGATTACAATCAATCGAATTGTCAATTCAGTTTGGTTGTCAGCGTCGAAATGGAAATCAGTGCTTGCCCTATCGAATCGATAAAAAAGGGGAGATCTTTGATCTTCAGGGATCTTCATGAGATCAAAACGACTTCGCTCTGCGCGAATGATTACACGGCAAAGAGACGTAATTTTATAGTTTGGGAGTTGATAGTATAGATAAAGTCGGATCATATACCATACTATGTGAAGAGATTTTTCAATTGCATGGACTTGATTCTTGTATTTAGCACAAATCCCGTCATCAAGCTCGTCAGAGATATTAGTAATCGTATTACGAAAATGAATCTGTTCTTCGAATACTAATTCAACGAATAGTCTTGCTGTTCGATGAAGCATGTTTTCGTTGAGATACCTGTCTTCGTAGAGATCTAGTGTTTCAGATCTTTCCCGTTCTCTTTGCATCCCTTCGATTAGTAACATTGTTAGTATAAAACACCAAGGTAAAGATGGATCAACTCATTGTCTGGGCAATCTCCTTCTATCTTGTAGTGTTTCCGTCTTATAGATAATAGTAGAGAAAAGGTTTGTTCGCCATACCTTTTCTCGTCTTCCTGTTCTAAGTCAACGATACAAACTAAAAGAGCCAAAGCTGTATCTTTTGTGAATATGGATTGATTCGAATTCCCATCCAAAAAGACGCAAAAGAATCGGTATCGGTAAAGGGTTCTTTTCTTCTTTTCAGATCCAAAGGAGTTATCTTGAGTGAATGGATCGACTTCCTTTTTTAGCATCTCAATCCAAGCCTGGAGATGCTCACCTCTTTGTAACAGATCTATTAGGAAGTCTCTAACATATCTTTTTAACCTCTCCAAAAACGGTCTTCTTTTTATCATTTTTTTCATATTCATAAGTAAACCCCTCCTAGGTTTTTTTTTCTTTTTTTTTTTTCTCTCGAATATTCAATTGACTTATTAATTCTTTATAACGTACTCGATCTTTTTTTGATAAATAAGCCAATATTCGTTTACGTTTTCCCAGAATTTTCCGTAGACCTCTCTGAGATGAATAGTCTGTTTTGTGTAATTCCAAATGTGAGGTAAGTCTCTCTATCTTATTGGTAAAACAGAATACTTGAAATTCAACAGACCCCCTTTTTTCTTCTTTTGTTTCTTGATAAATTTTTGACATGATTGAATCTTTTGATTTTGGCATAAAGAATTGATTCTACTTTTTGCTTTTTCTAAATATGAATCTTTTTGAAGGTCAGTAAGAATAACGTGAGCTCTTTTTTTCTAGTATACCTAAACCTAAAAAGAAATTCGAATTTCCTTATTTGATTGATTCATTTTCTTGAAAAATTATCAAGAAAATGAATCAATCATCAATCGAATTTGAAATTGGATTCGGCTAGGAATAGAAAAATATGATACATTTCTGCACTCATAAAAGGATTTCGATTAAAAATATTTTGTTGATTCAGCTCTGCATCTTATTGATATATCATCGAATTCCTATCCTATTATGTATAAGAAAACGGATGTCAGATTAAGATAAGGTGTGTACTTCTATGTTATCTATCTCTACACGATCTATATTTTGAATATGGGATAGAGTAGAGATAAACTTAGAATCGTGGATACGGATGGATTCTTAACATACTAAAACGACTACCATTCGAAGTATCAAACCAATAGCGATTCATACAAGCTAAATCTTCTAATCGATAATACGGCCAAAGAAAGATTTTTAATCTCATTAACTTATTAAGATCATTAAGATCAAGACCCTCGCTTTTAGAGAAGAGTGTACTACCGTCTTTTATTTCTTGCCTAGCCTGAGAATAAAATAGTTCAACTGCCTTAGAATGAAATACTTCAGCTATCTGTGCTTGCAAATAAGGATTCTTATCTTCATTCTTATCTTCATAAGAATATGTTTTTTTGTTTTGAAACTGAAAACACATTAGAATTCTCAATGCTCTACGACTTCTAGGTGATAAAAGATTTTCCGGAGCAAACAAATCAGACTGCTTCTTTTCTATATTTTTCATCATTTTTTTATATGTTGAAAGCGATTCATCAAAGGACTTCAAAACAAGCGTTCTTGTGTATAATTTATCTTCACTTTCACTCATAAATTCTTTGTATTGGTTATGTCGCTTTTTACTCTTAGGAATCACTGATAGGGTTTGATACATAATTAATCTTCCATAATCTCTTATAGATATACGGAATGGTTCACTAATCAATATACCCCTGTCGAAAAAAGGGTTGATTTGACTTACCACGTCATCGGTCTTCTGCTTCTGATCACTGTCATCGGTCTGACTGCTCTCAGTCTCAGGATAGCGGAAATTCACCAGCGTATCCACATGCAGACGTCCACTTTCTAGCGTGTTTAGAATAAGGAATTTTACATTCTATCTCGATTGCTTTACGATACTAAGTGTCTTGAGATCAAACTCTATTTGCTGGGCGATAAACGGAAGATCTTTTTCGTCTTTAAAAAGACTATGAAAGCGAAATTGAAAATGAAAACTGCCATATCTCCTGTCTCTTTCATCGACCATAGCCATTAAGTCGTCTACTGCTCGAAGGTTCAATTTTTGAATGTCTTCCTCTGTGACTTCTTTTTCCAAATCAAAATAGATATCTTCCCTGCTTTCCTCTCTTTCTTTTCTGACTGCAGGTCTGACGTCAGACTTGTCGATAAATGCAGGCCGATTTCGAAAGAGGAATTCCTTTGTTATAAACCACGTTTTCTTTTTATCTTTCTCTTTCTCTGCCTTACGATCTCTCTTTTTCTCTGCCTTAGGATCTATCTGCGTATCCGCCTTAGGGATTTTCTCTTTATATGCCTTAGAAACCAAGGAAAATTCGGGGAAGAACCAAAGTTTCCGATCGAACTCACCTTTGAATCTTTTTTTTACAAGTAGGAACCTATCAAAAAAGTTTTTTCTCTTTCTTTCTATCTCTCTTGCTTGAACAAGGAGGGCAGGTCCAGGATGAAAAGATTTTCGATCTTTCTCTTTATCCCTATCAAAACGGGAACCTTTTTCTAGTTTTAGGTAATAAGGGAAAGCCATATCCCTGCACCTATTCCATAGGTTCGCTTTTTCTATTTTATAATAATTAGAAAGATAATACAATTCTTGGTTCTTTGTTAGTGAACTAGAAGTATATGAGTCTTTTTTTTCTTCAAACAAAATAGATATATTTCGATGCTAAAAGATCATATCTATAGGTTTTCTGAAAATCCTCTTTTTGAGTTTGTAATAAGACTACGTAGTCTTCATAATTTGTCTTTTTTTCTTTTATGTAATGACTTAATCGGTCTTTTTTATACGAGAGTCCTTTGCTTAATTGTGAATCTTTAACCCTACAACGTTGAGTAAGGCTATTTCGCCATTTTCTTGGTTCTAATAGAGACCACTGATCCGTAGATAAATGGTGTTGATAGTGACTTTTTAACCAATTTTTCCATTGCTGAACTCTAGAATTCTTAGATCTTTTCTCTTTTAATTGGGATTTCATTATTCCTTGTTTTCGAAACGAATCTTTTATTTCCTTTTTAAGAAAGAAAGATCTTCCTTGTGTTTGAAAAGAATCTTTTATTTCTTTCTCATTTTTAAGACCAAAAAAGATTCCGTGATATTGAAGGACAGATCTTAACTTATCAAAATTAGGAACCTTTGTTTGTGATAATTTGTAAAAAACATAGGCTTGGGATAAAAAGGAAAAATTGGAAAAGATCTTCGACTTATTATTCAATTGAAAATTGACTTCAAGATTGTCCAATTCCGTATTTTCAAGACTCAATTGATAGTTCTGAAGTTCACTAAAAAATAAAAGCGATTCTTTTCTATTCGAAATCAATTCTTCATTTGGTTCCGGTTCTTGAGTTCTTTTTTCTTCGCTATTATAAGAATATCCATCATAAATGTCTGTGTATCCATCAATCATTTCTTTTTTTATTTGTAATTTAAGAAAGGCTTGTGGATTAATGATACATAAACATATATCTCTGTATTCTTTTTTTCGAAACAAATTCTTAATGATGGATAAACATATATCTATGTTTAGGTTTAGCCTTTCTCTAAGAATGTCAGGAAGGAACTCTGCCTTACGCATTAATCGAACAACCTTTCTTTTTATTTTGACATTTATTCTATTTCTTAGATTTCTTAGATTTCGCTTGAAACTTTGGGGTCGAACTCTTGTTTTCTTCTCGGTTAACTTTTCTTCCTTTCTCTTTTTGGCTTTAGCCTCTTCAAGTCAGTTTGGTAATTGATACAAGACTCCTTTAGATTCCTTTCTAGATCTATAAGCTGCCTTTGTATATCTATAAGTTCTTGACTTTCTTCTCTCAAGTCAACTCCTTGATTTTCTCTCAAGTGAACTCCTTGATTTTCTCTCAATTCATTTAGTAAATCTTCTTCACTTTTCGTAACTGGTTTTGACAAGATTGGATCTCTAGGTATTACCTCTTTTCGAAATTCTCTAAATGTTTTTAGAATTGTTTGAATTCAAAGTCTTTTTTCGAGTTCGTAAAAAATGGGTCCAAAAAGGGTAGATCGGTCTTCTTTCAAAGGCGGACCAGAAGGAGACTCAGTTTCCGTTCCATAAATTGATAAAAAAGAAGAATTATCTCTTTTCTCTTTTGGATTTGGGTCTTGCAAATTCGAATTAGATTTGTCGCGCCAAGGTCTCAGACGGAAAGGAGATACTATCTTTATAGACAGATCTTCTGTTAACCACCCTTTAGGCAAGTCAATTTGTGAATATTCAGAACCAGTCGGAGTGCATCGAATATGTAATTCGTTGTTCAACTCCTCTAAATCTTCAACCAATTCAGACGATTGGCCTAATGATCGACGAATCACGTCTTTGATCGTTATCAAGAAAGGGAGGTATACATTCTTTCTAAGAAAGGACTGTATTAGTAAGATGCAATTCTTCGAGGGGTCATTCAAAATCAGGAGATACACGATTCTCAGAATTGGTATATCTTCTAGTCTGCTATCTATAGACTGCATAGCTCTAGAAATAGAATCGGATCTCTTTCTCTTTTTCCCCGGATCTTTCTCCTGCTCTTTTTCTTCCATCCCTATCTTTTTTTTTTCATATTTGATTTCTTTTTCTGGAGCATCTAAAAGTTTAAATCTTCTATCTTTCTTTTTTTTTTGAAACAATCTATAATAGATAGGTTTAATAAATAATTGCAAATATTTTATTGATTTCAAATATTTCAATACCCCCTTCAATGCCCCCATCCGTCTTAGGCTTATATAAAGAGGGGATCGAACCAGTCGTTGATACCAAATATAAAGATTTACTTTACGTCTTTGAGAACGCGGGGTAAACACTATATGTTCTCGACGATAATCCTTATATCGATTTAGCGAAAAAAATAGGACAGTTGTGTCCCAGTTTACAGTGTCTGGTAAACCTATACCTAAGGCGTGAAGCACCTCATTTTTGGGCAGATCCTCTATATCATAAATGGTTTTAGGCAAAAACCCCCTTGAACGCAAGGTCTATCGCACTGGCCTACGGCTAATTAACTCTTCCTCCCAGTGTGCTACTCTATTAAATAGAAAGTATTCCCATTTGAGGACTTTTTTACGGATTCGTTTGATCCAATTCATAACCAAGCTTTTTTCTTTTCTTTTTTTCTTTGGCGTATTTGGCGTAAACGACGTGTCTCCCTCAACATCAACAGAGGATCCTCTTTTTTTGGTAAGTATATGTTCAGAAATAGTAGGCGGTCTAGCACCCTTGTGCCTAAGCGGTTTTTTTTTTGAGTCCACTCGTTCCGGTCAAACTAAAAAAGACCCTTTTTCCTTCTATCTTTCCTTCTATGTGGTAGATTCGCATTAGAAATTCCTTGACTAGTCTATTTCTTTTTTCTTTATTGGTAGAAATCCAAAAATCATAATCATTCAGTTCATCACAGGATAATTTTGTTAGCGTATTCTTTGCTTTTCTCCAGAAAATGGGGTGGATATGTAAACGAGATTCTTTGTTTTCCGTCACTTTGGCATGGATAAAAAAAGAATTGTGACATTTCATTTCTTACAGCACGATCCCCCCACTCTGTCGCGGCTGTCTGTCGACCTGGACGACTCCATTGATAAATGTCAAAAAGACGAGTCCTTTTCAGAAAGGTTTCGTCATCTAACCACCCGTATTTCTTTCTTATTCTTTTTCCTTTTTTGTCTGCTTTCTTTCTTCTTTCTCTTTCTTTTTTTTCGTGTCTTAGTCTTAGGGAGTAGTCCTCTTCCTTTTCCTTTTCCTTGTCGTAGTCCTTGTGTACTTTTAGCTCTTCAAAAACTCTCCTAGTAATAAGTGGGAACGGCATGCTATTTAAATAGTTTAGAGCGAGAAGAGTCAAGAGAATAGAAGAAGATCCCGCAGGCGAGCAAATAAGCTGTTTCGTCTCTACCACACCCTTTTCCCAACGATCTAGTAAGATCTTAAAGATCTCAGACAAGTGGTATTCGTCGAAAAAAGCCTTCGCCTGCTTAGCCGCTTCTGATCTAATAAGTGATCTAATAAGTGATCTAATAAGTGCAAGTCGTACAATAAGTTGAAGACGAACACTTTCCCATATCCAGACTACACTTTCCCATATCCATACTAATAATACCAATCTCCTGATCATCAAAATGAGATCCAGACGCAATTCCAATTCTGACCAAAGATCTATAGCAAGATTCCTAATCAGAGTGTTAATCTTTTATTTCCAGACTATGCAGTTTTCCACGCATTTGATAACTAAAAGGTGACCAATTAACTAACCAAAAAGATTACTTACTAGAAAGAAGATCTTGTTGTTCGATCGAAACAGATAAACATGGACTAATCGGAATAAGGTAGAAGTGGGGTAAAAGTAATTGGTGAAGAGTTGAAAAAGCATACTATTCCAGAATAGCGTGTAAAAACTAACCTTATAGGCTGAAATAGATGCTGCAATCTCATTTCGACTCACCATTCCCCTTATAATATCAAGAATCCCAATTCTAGGGTTGTTCTTGTTCGGCCCCAAACGCGGAATTTCCTGCAAAAGTAAGCGAAATAAGAAAAGAGGGAAAAATAGTAAACAAGTTCTTATATGAGGCTTAGACAAGACTAGAAGCAGAGGTCTATAATAGACAGATATTTGAAGTATGAATTGTCCCATGATAGCCCCGGTTACTACTATCGGTCTTTTTTCGCTTTCTATTTCCCCAAGCTGTGCTCGGAAAATGAATAAATAAGCCGGTCCGATGGA